TTTTGTTAATGTCGTTTATTTTATAATCTATGATGATAATGATTGATAAATTCGAAAATCAGACTTCTTCCTTCAATTGGTATTTTTGCTTATCTTCGTATCTTTAAAAAAAACTATTGAACTTAGGAAAGTGTTTTACAAGCATATGTATAAAAAAAGAAAATAGTTTATTTAGCTCTTTCATGCCTACTATAACTAGTTATTTCGGTTTTCTACTAGCAACTTTAACTATAACCTCAGGTCTATTTATTGGTCTGAGCAAAATACGATTTATTTGAAATAAAAAAATTTGCAGTATTCCATCTATTCTTCAGTTCATTAACGTGTCAATTTTGAATTCTTGGTTATTGAGATTTATGGGCAATATAGATTAATATTTAAGGATAGATATTACCTCTCTTTTTTTTTTTCTTTTCAAAAAAATTCAAATGATTGAAGTTTTTCTATTTGGAATCGTCTTAGGTCTAATTTCTATTACTTTGGCTGGATTATTTGTAACTGCCTATTTACAATACAGACGTGGTGATCAGTTGGACCTTTGATTAATTAACACCTTGTTAATTTGACCTCCTGTGGATTAAAGAAAGTAGGAGGTCAAATTCAGATTGCTGTTCTCTTTTTTCCGAAAAATTTTTGACTTACCAAAACAATAACGGAATCACGCTCTGTAGGATTTGAACCTACGACATTGGGTTTTGGAGACCCACGTTCTACCAAACTGAACTAAGAGCGCTTTTCTTATCACAAAAAATAAGACTGTACGGAAAAATATTCTTTTTTTTTTAACTCCACCATGTCTTCAATGCCTACGTTATCAATATTATCATATAAGATATAATATAAATTAAAGATTAGGTATGTCCCATTTGAATTGATTTCAATTGACCCTTTGTTTGTTATTACTCAGAAGTGAAACAAAAAGAAAGAATAGGTAGGAAAAGAATAGGTAGGGATGACAGGATTTGAACCTGCGACATTTTGTACCCAAAACAAACGCGCTACCAAGCTGCGCTACATCCCTTTCAATTGGCCTACAATGTCATTGTAGAGAATCCCCGAATTGTTTTCTATATACGCATTTCATTTTCTTTATTGATTGAGATACCCAACTTATCTTGTCATTTCTTTATCTCATATCATATAACATATAATAATAATGAACTTCTAGACATGTGAAAAATAAAATTGAAAACTCGTCATAAATTTGGCAAATGCTTGGGCGGAAAGGGGTGTATTTTATTCTTTTAATTAATAATTAAAAAAAGAAAAGCAAAATCTTATCTATCAAATCCTTGGGGATTTCTAATTGAATTAGGAGTTTCGCGTACAAAACAAAAAAAAGTGGCCTTTAATCACATATAAACCGAATCATATATGTATTATCATTATGTATTACAATAAAAATTCTTTATTACAATTCTAATAAAGAAGGAGGATTTTAAATGCGAAATCTAAAAACATATCTATCTGCAGCACCAGTAATAAGTACCCTATGGTTCAGTTCTTTAGCAGGTCTGTTAATAGAGATCAATCGTTTTTTCCCGGATGCGTTGACATTCCCCTTTTTTTCATTCTAGTTATTAACACGGGGGGTGAGGAAGATTAGAGATACAATGAAATATCTGTGAATACTACCTCCCCTCTTTTTTTATTCGAAAAAGTTCGAAAAGAAAAAGAATAAAAGTAAATTATCCCCTCAGTGAACCTCGTAACTTGGGGGCGGGCTTAAAGTAAATTACCTTCAATTAAATTAATTGAACAGAAGTGCAAATGTGGTTTGGGCAACAGTATCATACAAGATGTTTAACTAAAATGCAAATATTGTACTGCAATTTGAATCGAAACTTCTAATGTAAATTAGACATGGACATGTATTTCGTCGTGTAGAAAAAAGTGCATTTAGTTAGTTGTACACTCCCTGCATTTCACTTTATTCACTTTATTCTATACATTCACTTAGATATACTTAGTATAATCTAATTTAAGATCGCTGTAGTACTTAATTTTGACTATATTGGTTGCAACAAAATCTCTCATAATTTCGAGTTAGCCACTTCTATTTTTTTGTCCCTTTCTTCGTCGTTTCGGATCGGAAAATCAAAGAAAAGAGTTGAGTGAATAAAAAAAACCAAAAGGAGGTTCATCATGGCCAAGGGTAAAGATAAAGATGCCCGAGTACGGGTTATTTTGGAATGTAACAGCTGTCTTCGAAACAGCGTTAATAAGAAATCAACAGGCATTTCCAGATATATTACTCAAAAGAATCGACACAATACGCCCAGTCGATTGGAATTGAGAAAATTCTGTCCCTATTGTTACAAACATACAATTCATGGAGAGATAAAGGAATAGATGGAATCGATGTCACCTTTACAAATACAAAAGAAGAAGAAAAATGAAATATTAATATATCATATGTTAATACATATTTAAATATAAAAATATAAACAATCCAAATTTGATTTCTTAATTCTAAATAATTATCATTAGCCGATCTGGTCGAACGAAATCGAATTTTCGAAATAAAAAAATAAGGGAGAAACAAACCATGGATAAATCCAAGCGACTTTTTCTTAAGCCCAAGCAGAAGCGGTCTTTTCGTAGGCGTTTGCCCCCGATCCAAACGGGGGATCGAATTGATTATACAAATGTAAGTTTCATTAGTCGATTTATTAGTGAACAAGGAAAAATATTATCTAGACGGGTGAATAGATTGACTTTAAAACAACAACGATTAATTACTCTTGCTATAAAACAAGCTCGTATTTTATCTTTATTACCCTTTCTTAATAATGAAAATTATGAAAGAAAATTGGAAAAAGGCAAATTGGCCTATAGGCCTGTCGATCTTAGAGCCAGAAATACAAAAAGAGCCAGAAATACAAAAAGAGCCAGAAATACAAAAAACCAATGGAATAAAGATACAAAAAATCAATCAAATACAAATTTCAATTCCAACTCAAACGGCAATTGAGGTTTTGTTCGAAAAATCCGAGAATCCAGATTTTATTGTCGTGGTGTAAAAAAAACGAATTTTGGAAGAAGAAAAACTCTTTTTTTATTGAATGTTTTTGACCATATTATCATCATATTTTATCATACTCATTTCTATTCTACCTTCTCGGAATTCATTCTCCAACTCCAAGGAATTCTATGGAAAATATCCCGAAGGATTCCTTCCAATCTCCTTATTTTAGGATGATGTCATTAGAAATGATAGAAAGACAATTCTTATTTAATATAGCTATAGCTAGTTGTGCAAGGATTTTACGATTAAGAAAAGAAGCAACTGTCCTCTGTACAGCTTGTTTATTAATCTCCTATAACTATAGAATCCCGGATTTTCGCGAATTACTGCATTTATACGAGTGATCCACAAACGGCGCAAATTTCTTTTTTGTCTATCTTTATCCCGATGGGCCGAGACGAAAGCTCTCATTTTTTGGTGAATAATAGTTCGAGTAAGGTTTGAATGAGTCCCTCGAAAACCTGATGCGAAAAAACACATTTTTGTTCTACGCTTGTGAGCTATAAATCCTCGTCTAATTCGGGTCATTGAATAAACGCAATTTTGATGAATAATTCATTGAGTTCTTTTTTTTTTTCAGTTATTTTATTCCCTTCCACTTTTCTAGAATAACAAAACAGATTCTTCCAATGTATAAAATAAGAATTCCAACAGCTTTTGCTACTCTAACCTTCCTAGCCACGATTTTTTCTTTTTTTTTTAGACATTTCGCCTCGAAATAAGAAATTGTATTAATACCTAGTATCAAACAAAAACATAATATAATAAATAACAATAAGTAGTAAATAGAAATGGATAAAGAAATAGTGGGTTCCTTCGTTTCTATGGTTATTTCTTAAACGGTGAGGTCTTCCCTATACACCGGAGCCCTCTCTTTTTTTCCTTTAATAATCATTTAATCGATGCTATTGTTAACTTGTACAGTTCACACTTTTTTGGCTCTACCCAGAAATTATCCAGTAATAGATCTTTCACAACGAGATCTATCTATACAGTAACGGTATTTAATTATGAAGATTAGCTGATTAGCTGACCCTGTTAGTCCGTTCTTGCAAGAGTAGAGGCATAAATTTTCGGCCTTTTCCTAAGCTAAGATTTCCCCTGCTTAACGGCTAATCATTTGCTACCAATGGGGAATTCTTTCACAATTTAATTTGAAAATTGAGATGATTGAATTTTCACTATATAGAAACCATAAATTTGATACACAATAAAAGGATATGGTAGATCTTTTTTTTTTTAGATAGTGTTTTAGATATTAGATAGTGAAGCGGTTTTTACCATTCTATCCTATTGATCGGTATTGATCGCGAATAGTGGAAAATTCGTTTCCTTTCTTTTGTTCCAATCCACAATCCGAACGAGTCGCACATACACCCGAGTACATATTCCTCGGCGCTGAGGACACCCTCTAAGAGCGGGGGTTTTGTTGACATTTCTGATTGGCTGTCTTGCCTTCCTAATAAGTTGTTTAACAGTTGGCATGATGAATCATATGCATAATGGGTTGGTTTAGGTCGCTCCTAACCGGATGATTATGCGGCGGATTAGGGATTATTTCTATATTAACATTCTATTAATTTGAATAGAATGTTAATATAAAATATGAAACAACCCCAACCACGATTTGTATGAAATTCCAGTTATTTTTTATGTAACTCCTACAAGATCAGCGCCCCCACGTTGCTACAAAATCAACAATTCCATGAGCTTGGGCTTCTGTTGCTGACATAAAAGAATCGCTTTGCAGGTCTTTGAGTATGACCTCTAAAGGTTGATTCGTTCTTTCTGCATAAATTTTGGCGATATCTTCCTGAATGATCATTAGTTCTTCCATTTCCCTCAAAAATTGGACGTTTTCGTTGTTGTCATCGTTATCGTCGTCGTCGTCGTTGTCGTCGTTGTCGTCGGCGTCGTCGTCGTCGTCGTCGTCCGCCTCCAAAAAAGAAGCACGGGATTGATGCATCATTACCCCAGCGTGAGGGAATGCTATACGTTTGTAAGGATTTCCCACGGCCAGGATAAAAGATGCCATTGAAGCGGCCAGTCCGACGCATACTGTTTGTATATGCGACTCCACAGCTTCCATAACATTATAAAGACTTATACCTGGGAGTATCCATCCCCCGGGAGAGTCTATATAAAGACAAAAATCTGTGAAACTATCTTCTGTATCGAGACATATCAAAAGATTGATAAGTTGATTCGCTATCTCGCTATTAACGTCTTGAAACAAAAACAACTGTCTCTTTTTATAAAGAGCATTGTATAAGTCAACCCAAATTGCCTCTTCGTCGTCTTCGCGGTATTCGTATTGAGGACGGTCCAAGTCAATGTTAAAGTCAAAGGGTACTTTTGGTATACCAAGGGGCATTTTTTATAATGTAAAGCATAAAGCATTAAGTATTCGAGTTTCCTTTAATAGAGAGATATCCTCATAAAAATGAATTTATTATCTTTTTGATAGACAAATATGTCAACCCCAGCCAGAACCGAAATTTTTCTCTTCTCTATTTTCAGATTCTATTCTAACATAGAATCTATATATATGTCAACCCCAGAACCCAAATTCTTATGCGAATATCTAATCGGAAATCTTATATTTCTATAACTCATAGAATCGATTTTCTATGAGGTTTTGCCAGAGCACGACGCTGTCCAGAATCGAACTGCAATAACAGGGGAGACATAGACATATATATAAATAACTATCCTTTTATCTGTGTTGTGTATGTTTCATAAAGCCCTCTTCCGCGCTTCAATCGTATTATAACAACCTCTTAGAAAAAAAAAAAAATATCTATATCTCTTCTGCGTGAACCCTCTTTTTTTTTAACTAAAACTAAAAAAAGAAATTCACGAAAAAAGAAATTCACGAAATAAGGCTAAGTGCTAAAAGAATCTACTTTAATATTGTTTCTGATTATTGGGTCTTTATTTTATCGAAGAGATCAAATCCGGATCACTTATTTTACTGGTATTGAATCCTATTGGAATATGTAAAACATGTAATATCATAAGATAATAATGGTAGAAATGGAATTACCTTTTCTTTTGTTATTCTATACAAAACTTCATAAGTCTAACTTAATAAGTTAAGTGGAATTTTTCAATTCCTTTCTAGTTGTATTTGTTGGAAATTCCAATTTGAGTCTAAAATTCTCTTTATTCCCCTGTTCATATATATTTCATACATTCCATATTCATATATAGGTTAGATAAAATTTTATGCGATTCCGTAAACAGAATAGAAATTTCATTATTGCCAGATCGACCCATATAATGGGATGAAGAACGACTCAATAATGGAATTTTTTTGTCAATAAATGGGAAATTCAAAATGCTTAGAGATGCAAATGAGGGAATGTCTACAATACCTGAATTTAATCAGATACAATTTGAAGGATTTTGTAGGTTCATTGATCAGGGCTTAACAGAAGAACTTGATAAGTTTCCAAAAATAGAAGATACAGATCAAGAAATTGAATTTCAATTATTTGTGGAAACATATCAATTAGTAGAACCTTTGATAAAAGAAAGAGATGCTGTATATGAATCACTTACATATTCTTCTGAATTATATGTATCCGCAGGATTAATTTGGAAAAGCAGTAGGGATATGCAAGAACAAACCATTTTTATTGGAAACATTCCTCTAATGAATTCCCTGGGAACCTCTATAGTAAATGGAATATACAGAATTGTGATTAATCAAATATTGCAAAGCCCCGGTATTTATTACCGGTCAGAATTGGACCATAATGGAATTTTGGTCTATATCGGCACAATAATATCAGATTGGGGAGGAAGAGTAGAATTAGAGATTGATAGAAAAGCAAGAATATGGGCTCGTGTGAGTAGGAAACAGAAAATATCTATTCTAGTTCTATCATCAGCTATGGGGTTGAATCTAAAAGAAATTCTAGAGAATGTGTGCTACCCTGAAATTTTCTTGTCTTTCCTTAATGATAAGGAGAAAAAAAAAATTGGGTCAAAAGAAAATGCTATTTTAGAGTTTTATCAACAATTTACTTGTGTAGGCGGAGATCCAGTATTTTCTGAATCCTTATGTGAAGAATTACAAAATAAATTCTTTCAGCAAAGATGTGAATTAGGAAGGATTGGTCGACTAAATATGAACCAGAGACTAAATCTTCATATACCTCATAACAATACTTTTTTGTTACCGCGAGATATCTTGGCAGCTGCGGATCATTTGATTGGAATGAAATTTGGAATGGATACGCTTAACGACATGAATCATTTAAAAAATAAACGTATTCGTTCGGTAGCGGATCTATTACAAGATCAATTCGGATTGGCTCTGGTTCATTTAGAAAATGTGGTTAGAGCAACTCTATGTGGAGCAATTAGACAGAAATTAATACCAACCCCTCAAAATTTGGTAACTTCAACTCCATTAACAACCACTTATGAATCCTTTTTCGGATTACACCCATTATCTCAAGTTT